ATATGAATTGAGTGAAACTAAAAAAGATTCGATAATAAGTAATGAGATGATTCATGAATCGGCGAGTCAAATTCTATCTCGTGATTGGACAAATTATTCATTAACAGAAAAAAAACTGCAAGATCTGACTGATAGAACAAACACAACCATAAATCAAATAGAAAAAATTACAAAAGCCAAGAAAAAGGGATTGATAACTCCAGATATCCATTTTATTTCTAACAAAATAAGTTATGATGATAAAAGATTGGAATCACAAAAAAATATTTGGCAGATATTCAAAAGAATAAATGTTAGATTAATCCGTAAATCACATTATTTTATAAAATTTTTCATTGAAAGGATATACGTAAATATGTTTATATCTATAATTAATATTCCTATCATCAATACACAACTTTTTCTTGAATCAACAAAAAAAATTATTAATAAATACATTAACAATAATGAAGCAAATCAAGAAAGAGTTGATAAAACAAATCAAAGTCAATTTATTTCGACTATAAAAAAGTTCCTTTATAATACTAATATTATTAACAAGAATTGTAATACTTTTTGTGACTTATCTTACTTTTCACAAGCATATGTATTTTATAAAATATCAGAAAATCAACTTATTAACTTATATAAGTTAAAATCTGTATTTCAATATAACGGAACATCCTTTTTTCTTAAGAAGGAAATAAAAGATTTTTTTTTTGGAACACAAGAACTATTTCATTCCGAATTAAGACATAAAAATCTTCTAAATTCTGGAATGAATCAATGGACAAATTGGTTAAGGCGTCATTATCAATGTGATGTATCTCAGATTAAATGGTCTAGGTTAGTACCACAAAAATGGCGAAATATATTGAATCAACACCGTATAGTTCAAAATAAAGATTTATATAATTTATATGAAAAAGATCAATTAATTCACTACGAAAAAAAAATGAAAAGAGATTCATTACTGAATCAAACGGATAATTTTCAAAAACAATACAGATATGATCTTTTAGCATATAAATCTATTAATTATGATGATAAGAAGGACTCATCTATTTATGGATCACCATTACAAGTAAAAAATAACAAAAATATTTTTTATAATTACAACACACATAAAGACAAATCATTTAATATACTGGAAGGTATTCCTATTATCCCTATCAATAATTATCTAGTAGATAATGATATTATAGATATGGAGAAAAATCCGGATAGAAAATATTTTGATTGGAGAATTATCAACTTTTGTCTTAAAAAGAAGGTCGATATTGAAACCTGGATCGATATTGATACTGCCACTAAGAGTAATAAATATACTAAGACCGGAGTTAATAAGTATCAAATAATTGATAAAATCAATAAGAAAGGTCTTTTTTATGTCACGATTCAGCAAGATCAAGAAATCAACCTCTCCAATGAAAAAAGGGTTTTTGATTGGATGGGAATGAATGAAGAAATACTAAGTCGTCCCATATCAAATCTGGAACTTTGGTTCTTCCCAGAATTTTGGATACTTTATAATACGTATAAAATTAAACCGTGGGTTATACCAATTAAATTACTGCTTTTTAATTCTAATATAAATGAAAATGCGAGTAAAAAAAAAAGTATCGCTGGAAATAAAAAAGGAGATCCTTTTATATCATCGAATGAAAAAAAATATCTTGAATTAGAAAATCGAAATCAAGGGGAAAAAGAAGCCGTGGGCCGAGCGGATCTTAAATCAGCTCTTTCAAACCAAGAAAAAGATGTTGAAGAGGATTATACGGGATCGGACATAAAAAAATATAGAAATAAAAAGCAATACAAGATCAATACAAAAGCGGAGTTTGATTTCTTCCTAAAAAGGTATTTGCATTTTCAATTGAGGTGGGATGATTCTTTAAATAAAAAAATAATTAATAACATCAAAGTATATTGTCTCCTGCTTAGACTGATAAATCCAAGAGAAATTACTATATCCTCTATTCAAAGGGGCGAAATGAGTCTGGATATTCTGATGATTCAGAAAGATTTAACTCTTACAGAATTGATTAAAAGGGGAATTTTGATTATTGAACCAATTCGTATATCTATAAAAAATGATGGAAATTTTATTATGTATCAAACTATCGGTATTTCATTAGTTCATAAAAGTAAACACCCAATTGATCAAAGATACCGCGAAAAAAAACATGTTGATAAGAATTATGATGAAGTCATTACAAAATATCAAAAGATAACTGGAAATAGAGATAAAAATCACTATGATTTGTTTGTTCCTGAAAATATTTTATCACCTAGACGTCGTAGAGAATTGAGAATTCTAATTTGTTTCAATTCTAAGAATAGACATAGAAATGCAGCAATTTGTAATGGGAATAAGGTAAACATTCAAGTTTTGGATAAAAAAAACAAAAAATATAAAAAAAGACTTATTAAATTAAAGTTATTTCTTTGGCCCAATTATCGATTAGAAGATTTAGCTTGTATGAATCGTTATTGGTTTAATACCAATAACGGCAGCCGTTTCAGTATGGTAAGAATACATATGTATCCGCGATTGAAAATGTATTAATAGTAAATTTTTACTATATTTCCCATACCCTATCTGGTCTATAAAGACAAAGAGAGGCACACATGCATTGTCTTACATTCCATTCTGATACTAATTTAATGACATCTCAATTCTATTTAGAAATGAATCGACAAAATATTCTTATTTTAGGTCTAATCTTTTGTCAGTGCAGAAAACAACCATGCTTTTGTATACCTTTTTCAAATCTAATTCAAAAATTTAAATCGAATTGATTCCATTTTATTAATAAAAAAATTAAAATTGTTGTATATCCAAAATAAAAATGAGGGGCATTATTATTACTGATCAATAAAGATATCTATCAATAAAAATATCTTAAAATAAGAAAGAGGGGGTAGAAAAGATTTCATTTTATGGTAAAAAATTCATTCATCTCAGTTATTTCACAAGAAGAAAAAGAGGAAAACAGAGGGTCTGTTGAATTTCAAATAGTTCGTTTCACAAATAGGATACGAAGACTTACTTCACATTTACAATTCCACAAAAAAGACTATTTATCTCAGAGAGGTTTACGTAAAATTCTGGGAAAACGTCAACGACTGCTGTCTTATTTGTCAAAGAAAAATAGAATATGTTATAAAGAATTAATTAATCAGTTGGATATTCGCGAGTCAAAAACTCGTTAATTTTAACAGGTATTTTGAATTATTTGATTTATGAAATCTTGAATTTTAATGAACTTTTTTTCGTTTTCAGCAATCCATGAAATAATGAATCGAGGAAAAACCTATGAATATACCAGCTACAAGAAAAGACCTCATGATAGTCAATATGGGCCCACACCACCCATCAATGCATGGTGTTCTTCGACTCATCATTACTCTAGATGGTGAAGATGTTATTGACTGTGAACCAATATTGGGTTATTTACACCGAGGGATGGAAAAAATTGCAGAAAACCGAACAATTATACAATATTTGCCTTATGTAACACGTTGGGATTATTTAGCTACTATGTTCACAGAAGCAATAACTGTAAATGGGCCGGAACAGTTGGGAAATATTCAAATACCTAAAAGAGCCAGCTATATCAGAATAATTATGTTGGAGTTGAGTCGTATAGCTTCTCATCTATTATGGCTCGGTCCTTTTATGGCGGATATTGGTGCACAAACTCCCTTTTTCTATATTTTTAGAGAAAGAGAATTAGTATATGATCTATTCGAAGCTGCCACTGGTATGAGAATGATGCATAATTATTTTCGTATCGGAGGAGTAGCGGCCGATCTACCTCATGGCTGGATAGATAAATGTTTGGATTTCTGCGATTATTTTTTAACAAGAGTTGCTGAATATCAAAAACTTATTACACGGAATCCTATTTTTTTAGAACGCGTCGAGGGTGTAGGCATTATTGGTAGAGAGGAAGTAATAAATTGGGGTTTATCGGGACCAATGCTGCGAGCTTCCGGAATACAATGGGATCTTCGTAAAGTTGATCATTATGAGTGTTACGACGAATTTGATTGGGAAGTACAGTGGCAAAAAGAAGGAGATTCGTTGGCTCGTTATCTAGTCCGAATTGGTGAAATGATAGAATCCATAAAAATTATTCAACAGGCCCTGGAAGGAATTCCAGGGGGACCCTATGAGAATTTAGAAATACGATACTTTGATACAGAAAGGAATCCGGAATGGAATGATTTTGAATATCGATTTATTAGTAAAAAACCTTCTCCTACATTTGAATTGCCAAAACAAGAACTTTATGTGAGAGTCGAAGCCCCAAAGGGAGAATTGGGAATTTTTCTGATAGGGGATCAGAGTGGTTTTCCTTGGAGATGGAAAATTCGCCCCCCGGGTTTTATCAATTTGCAAATTCTTCCTCAGTTAGTTAAAAGAATGAAATTGGCTGATATTATGACGATACTAGGTAGTATAGATATCATTATGGGAGAAGTTGATCGTTGAAATGATAATTCATACACCCGAAGTACAAGAGATTGATTCTTTTTCTAGATTAGAATTTTTAAAAGAGGTTTATGGAATTCTATGGGTGCTTATTCCTATTTTGATTCTTGTATTGGGAATCACAATAGGCGTACTGGTAATTGTATGGTTAGAAAGAGAAATATCCGCAGGGATACAACAACGCATTGGCCCTGAATACGCTGGCCCTTTGGGAGTTCTTCAAGCTCTAGCCGATGGGACAAAACTACTTTTCAAAGAAAATATTATTCCATCTAGGGGTGATAATCGTTTATTCAGCATCGGGCCGTCCATAGCAGTCATATCAATTTTAGTAAGCTATTCAGTAGTTCCTTTTGGCTATCACCTTGTTTTAGCAGATCTCAATATCGGTGTTTTTTTATGGATTGCCATTTCCAGTATTGCTCCAATTGGACTTCTTATGTCAGGATACGGGTCAAATAATAAATATTCTTTTTTAGGTGGTCTACGAGCTGCTGCTCAATCGATTAGTTATGAAATACCATTAACTTTATGTGTGTTATCAATATCTCTACGTGCGATTCGTTGATACATGGACATACACTTTTCTCTGTTCCCTCCTTGCAAGGAAAGGGTTGGAATGAATTGAGTAGATATCTTCATTTTTTTATTCATTATTCAGATTGATGAACTAAATCAAATAGTTATATGAGTGAAAGAAAACAGCTTATATATAAATTCGCAGTAAAAAGATTGAGTCTCATTTTCTATGTATAAGAGTTAGAGAGTTAAGCGGAAATAAACATAAGCAGAAGAGACCGGTTCCCCCAAGATTGGTTGATTAGTCATCCTGACTTGAAGCGGGCTCAAAAGATCAACCATATTAAGTTTTCACTATCATTTGTATGTATTACCATAGGGGGGTTGAATAAAAACGAGTGGATGGTTAGAAACACCAAAATATGTAAAGGATTAGTAACGGAGATTATGTAAATTCTCCAAAAGGACATTTTTACATAATATACAAAGAATACTAATTGGGGCTTTAAGTTGGTAGAAATGATCAAGCAGTACTCCCCACGACACGATTCCAATCCAGAGTATGCTCCTATCCACCGATTAAATAAATAACTATTGGAAACGAAATAATCCTTTACTTTCTTTTTATTTTGTAAGCCCTCTTTTTCTCAGAAATAGAAAGAAGAATAGGAATGAAAAAAAAGAGAAAGAAATCCAATTACAATAAAAGAATAAAAAAAAATATCTTTTTTATTCTTTTTTCATTTTATTCTTTCCCATATACATATTATATAGATATAAAATTTGTGTCATAATTGATGAATTAATATCGAATTATTTTTCGTAAGTGAAACCAACGGGTTATTGATAGTTCTACAATAAGTATTTTATTGAACAATTAAGTTATTACTGAACAAAGAAGAATTCAAATTATTAAAGAAAGGATGAGATCAATTCAGAAGTACTTTTTATTTATTAATAATTTAAATAATTATAACAGGCAGAATTAAATTGGTCTAATTTTGGACCGTTCAATAGATTTTGACCTTAATCCATCCTACAAAGATATCAAGATAAAATAATACTGATGCGGTCCTTAGATTTATTTCCGGCTTTCAAGGAGCCGTATGAGGTGAAAATCTCATGTACGGTTCTGTAATAGCGATGGTAACAGTGATGGTATCACCGACTATAATTATCTAACAGTTTAAGTACAGTTGATATAGTTGAAGCGCAATCAAAATACGGTTTTTGGGGATGGAATTTGTGGCGTCAGCCTATAGGGTTTATCATTTTTATCATTTCGTCCCTAGCAGAATGTGAGAGATTGCCTTTTGATTTACCAGAAGCAGAAGAAGAATTAGTAGCAGGTTATCAAACCGAATACTCGGGTATAAAATTTGGTTTATTTTATGTTGCTTCCTATCTAAACCTATTAGTTTCTTCATTATTTGTGACAGTTCTTTACTTGGGAGGTTGGAATATCTCTATTCCGGACATATATATTTCTGAACTTTTTGAACTAAATAAAACATGGGACGTTTTTGGAGCGACAATTGGTATCTTTATTACATTAGCTAAAACTTATTTATTCTTGTTCATTTCTATCACAACAAGATGGACTTTACCGAGGCTAAGAATGGACCAACTATTGAATCTTGGATGGAAATTTCTTTTACCTATTTCTCTAGGTAATCTATTATTAACAACTTCTTTCCAACTCTTTTCGCTGTAAAGGAACATTCTATACTCTATTCACAACTTGGTTCAAACAAGAGAAATAAACAAACATAAAATTATTCATATATATATTAACGATATGTTCTCTATGGTAACTGGGTTCATGAATTATGGTCAACAAACAGTACGAGCTGCAAGGTACATTGGTCAAAGTTTCATGATTACTTTATCCCACGCAAATCGTTTACCCGTAACTATTCAATATCCTTATGAAAAATTAATCGCCGCGGAGCGTTTCCGCGGTCGAATCCATTTTGAATTTGATAAATGTATTGCTTGTGAAGTATGTGTTCGTGTATGTCCTATAGATCTACCCGTTGTTGATTGGAAATTGGAAACTGACATTCGTAAGAAACGGTTGCTTAATTACAGTATTGATTTCGGAGTCTGCATATTTTGTGGTAATTGCGTTGAGTATTGTCCAACAAATTGTTTATCAATGACTGAAGAATATGAACTTTCTACTTATGATCGTCATGAATTGAATTATAATCAAATTTCTTTGGGTCGTTTACCAATGTCAGTAATTGATGATTATACAATTCGAACAATTTTCAATTCGCCTCAAATAAAAAAATAAGTAAATCTCTTGAGTAAAGAATAATTACTTTACTAATACTAAGATTCAGTTTTGATCGAATCTAAAGGAATAGGGTTTCTTTCGTTTTGTTTGGTCAATAACTACAAACACCAACTATTGATTGTTTGGTAAGAATCACATCTTAATTTGGATTGAAAATATATTAATTAATATATCTATCATTTTTTAAAAATATAAAATATATAGTTTCGAATTAGAACTACTCTTTCAGATAAAGAATGAAATTAGTCCAATAATTGTACTTACATTTATTAATATACCTTCGGATTTAATTAGGAATTGCTCAAAAATCATAAAAAATTTTTCCTGGTCGGGTCTCAATAAGGTCATGAAAAATATTTCGATTTATTTATCTCTTATTTTACATATAATGGATTTGCCCGGACCAATACACGATTTTCTTTTAGTCTTTCTGGGATCGGTTCTTATACTAGGAGGTATGGGAGTGGTATTATTTACCAACCCCATTTATTCTGCCTTTTCGTTGGGACTAGTTCTTGTTTGTATATTCCTATTCTATATTCTATTAAACTCCTATTTTGTAGCTGCTGCACAATTACTTATTTATGTGGGAGCTATAAATGTTTTAATCGTATTTGCCGTGATGTTCATGAATGGTTCGGATTATTACAAAGATTTGAATCTTTGGACCGTTGGGGATGCGGTTACTTTGCCGGTTTGTACAAGTATTTTTGTTTTACTCATGATTACTATTACAGATACGTCATGGTACGGGATTATTTGGACTACAAGATCAAACCAGATTGTAGAGCAAGATTTGATAAGTAATAGTCAACAAATTGGAATTCATTTATCAACAGATTTTTTTCTTCCATTCGAATTCGTTTCAATAATTCTTTTAGCGGCTTTGATAGGTGCAATTGCCGTGGCTCGACAGTAAAAAATCTATAGAATTAGTACTAGCAATCAAAATGAAACTTTTTTATTACATTTATTTCCCTTCAATTAAAGATTGTTTATGGCTAAAATATAAATAATTTTATTAAAGCTATTCTCTATATCAATGAATATATTCCCTTGTTCCGTACTTTTTTTATTCTAGTCAATTGAATCTGTTGAATTGTTGTTCAGTTCATTTTTAAATGAATCAAAATTGAGAAGGAGTTGTTCAATGATGCTCGAACATGTACTTGTTTTGAGTGCCTACTTATTTTCTATCGGCATCTATGGATTGATCACGAGCCGAAATATGGTTAGAGCCCTTATGTGTCTTGAACTTATACTGAATGCAGTTAATATAAATTTCGTAACATTTTCTGATTTTTTTGATAGTCGCCAATTAAAAGGAAATATTTTCTCAATTTTTGTTATAGCTATTGCAGCCGCTGAAGCAGCTATTGGCCTGGCTATTGTTTCGTCAATTTATCGTAACAGAAAATCAACTCGTATCAATCAATCGAATTTATTGAATAAGTAGTCTTAATCATATAAATTCTAATATTCCTAAATTCGAATTACCATGACCATAATTATGTATAATACATATTTTCGAAAATCAAAGTATCTTGGTTCTATCGCATGAGTCGATCAAGAAGTAGATTGATTATAAAAATTCTGATAAATTATTGATTCATCTGGTGTCTAAATATATGATTCATTTCCAAGTTTACTAGATCGAAAATTTCTGACATTCAAAAATTTATAGATCCAATGTCACACTCAGTAAAGATTTATGATACGTGTATAGGATGTACTCAATGTGTCCGAGCCTGCCCAACGGATGTATTAGAAATGATACCTTGGGACGGATGTAAAGCTAAGCAAATTGCTTCTGCTCCAAGAACAGAGGACTGTGTCGGTTGTAAGAGATGTGAATCCGCCTGTCCAACGGATTTCTTGAGTGTTCGAGTTTATTTATGGCATGAAACAACTCGAAGTATGGGTCTAGCTTATTAATACGTTCCAGAAAACCCTACTTGAATACATTTGATTTTTTTACCTTTACCGACAAAAACCCGCGCTCAAAAAATATTTATTTTGAGTACGGGTTTTTCTGGTCCAAGTTTATCTTGTTTTTACCATGAATTATTTTCCTTGGTTAACGCTAGTTGTAGTTTTGCCAATATCCGCGGGTTCCTTAATTTTCTTTCTCCCTCATAGAGGAAATAAGGTAATTAGGTGGTATACAATAGGTATATGCATAGTGGAACTCCTTATAACAACCTATGCATTTGGTTATCGTTTCAAATTGGATGATCCATTAATGCAACTGACAGAGGATTATAAATGGATCGATTTTTTTGATTTTTACTGGAGATTGGGAATAGATGGAATTTCTATAGGACCTATTTTACTGACAGGATTTATTACAACTTTAGCAACTTTAGCGGCTCGGCCGGTTACTCGGGATTCCCGACTATTCCATTTCCTGATGTTAGCAATGTATAGTGGTCAAATAGGACCTTTTTCTTCTCGAGACCTTTTACTTTTTTTCATCATGTGGGAGTTAGAATTAATTCCAGTTTATCTACTTATATCCATGTGGGGGGGAAAGAAACGTTTGTATTCAGCTACAAAATTTATTTTGTACACTGCAGGAAGTTCCGTTTTTTTATTAATGGGAGTTTTGAGTATTGGTTTATATGGTTCCAATGAACCAACATTAAATTTTGAAACATCAGCTAATCAATCGTATCCCGTAGCACTCGAAATAATATTCTATATTGGCTTTCTTATTGCCTTTGCTGTCAAATTACCGATCATACCCTTACATACATGGTTACCAGACACCCATGGAGAGGCGCATTACAGTACTTGTATGCTTTTAGCCGGAATCTTATTAAAAATGGGAGCATATGGATTGATTCGGATCAATATGGAATTATTACCCCACGCCCATTCTATATTTTCTCCCTGGTTGATAATAGTAGGCACAATTCAAATAATCTATGCAGCTTCAACATCTCCTGGTCAGCGTAATTTAAAAAAAAGAATAGCCTACTCTTCTGTATCTCATATGGGTTTCATAATTATAGGAATTGGTTCTATAAGCGATACGGGACTCAATGGAGCCATTTTACAAATAATCTCTCACGGATTTATTGGCGCGGCGCTTTTTTTCTTGGCCGGAACGAGTTATGATAGAATACGTCTTGTTTATCTCGACGAAATGGGCGGAATGGCTATCGCAATTCCAAAAATATTCACGACTTTCAGTATCTTATCAATGGCTTCTCTTGCATTACCGGGCATGAGCGGTTTTGTTGCCGAATTGATAGTTTTTTTTGGAATACTTACTAGCCAAAAATATCTTTTAATGACAAAAGTATTAATTACTTTTGTAATGGCAATTGGAATGATATTAACTCCTATTTATTCATTATCTATGTTACGCCAGATGTTCTATGGATACAAGCTTTTTAATGCCCCAAACTCTTATTTTTTTGATTCTGGACCGCGAGAATTATTTGTTTCGATCTCTATCCTTTTACCTGTAATAGGTATTGGTGTTTATCCCGATTTCGTTTTCTCATTATCAGTTGACAAGGTCGAAGCTATTATATCCAATTATTTTTATAGATAGTTTTTGTGAGTAAACGAAAAGATTAAACTGAAATCCCCCAATTTAAAAAATAGTTGATTGTACAATAAAAAATAAGTCTTTTTTCTTCTCGATAAGTTCAAAGTTAAATAACTTAATTGGAATTATATTATAACTAGAGCTATTTGGCATTTGTGAGAACCATTTGAATCAAATAATGGAAATGGAATGATTCAAATGGTTCTTGACGGTTTACATGAAGTTTTCGTAGATATATACACGTATGCCGTCCTATGTTTTTATTCGTCAAGTCCTTTATTCAATTCAATTAGATGTAAATGAACCATAACTATGCAACCCTATTCCTAATAGATTAACCCCAAAATAGCATATCCAAATTATAAGAAATCCCATTGAGGCCACAATTGCAGAATTTACACTTTCAAAATTTTTATTTGTTCTAATATGTAAATAAATCGCGAATACGGTCCAAGTAATAAATGCCCAAGTCTCCTTTGGATCCCAATTCCAATATGATCCCCATGCTTCATTAGCCCACACTGCTCCCGAAAGAATACCCACGGTTAAAAGGATAAACCCTAGACTAATAATACGATAACTCCACCGATCCAATTGTTGAATCAATTGATACCTGTAATAATTTTGAGACGAAATAAAAGAAATGTTTCGTAAGACATTGTTTCTGTCGTTCACGTATTGAATCTCACCAAAGTAAAATGACTGATTTACTAAAGTATTGCTTTTACTAAAAATCCGGAGGAATTTTCGAAATGTAATCACTAGAAGAGCTAGTGATAATAATGATCCACACAAAAGAGCTGCATAGCTCAATACCATCATACTTACGTGCATCATTAACCAATGGGATTGGAGAGCGGGTACTAATATTGCGGAGTGGTGGATTTCAGTTAAAAGACCAGAAGTAGCAAAACCTTGAGTAAAAATAACACTTGGCGCGGTTATTACGCTTAAGTGGTTTTTCTTTTTTTTTAAATACGGAATCATATGAATAATAGAAAAACTCCACGAAAGAAAAATGAATGATTCATATAAATCACTTAATGGTAAATGTCCAAAATACATCCAACGAATAACTAATAATCCTGTTATGCAGAAAAAAGTAGCTATCATCCCTTTTTCTGACGAATCATATAGGCCTACGATTTCATCGACTAATAAAGTTATCAAATGAATGGTAATTACAATTGAAACGATCGAAAAGGATATATGAGTTAATATATGCTCTAAAGTTGAAAATATCATAAAAATTATTAAAAAAAGGGTCCCTCAATTATAGGAATTGAAATCGGGAATTGAATTAATTATAGCACTTACTCTTTTAGAAGATGCTATGCCGCCACTCGGACTCGAACCGAGATGCTCTAGCACTGCTTCCTAAGAGCAGCGTGTCTACCGATTTCACCATAGCGGCTTATTCGAAATCATAATAACCTATTTTTATCCAATCGTCGAGATTGAAGGAGTTACTTCAATACAATATTTTTTTTAGGAAACCGTTCAAATTGATGAATAAAAACTTGTTTAAAAATTAGAGATTTTTTCATTAATTTATTATTCTTATCTTTTTATTTATTATTTTAAAATGTAAATTTTAGTTAACTGAACTAACAATGTGGTTTTTCGGAGGTTATTACTTTCTGCTCTCCTCAAATGTAACGGTTGTAACTAAATAATTTTTACTTCAATCCATGGATAGAACTAAAAAAAATGTTCTGTCTCGTTTGCATTTTTAATCTAACATAATTAATTTTATTTTTTTGATGAAGAAAAAAATAAAATTTTAACAAAATTTCAGTGATACACTCAAGATATTTATGTAAATATTTGCATAGTTAGTTTTGTATTAATCGTTAGGGATTTTCGTTGTGTAGAGAATTTGTGTTAAAATTTAACAAACCAATTAAGTTAGGTATTAGGATAGGCGTATCAATCATATAAAGAAAATTTCGATAGAAATTGTACCCTACTTTAAAAATACTTTATAAATTTAAAATCATATCTTAATCGATCTTACAATCGAAACATAGGATATAAAATAGATCACTAAAAATTGGTACATTCGCCATATAATGACCTAAAAAGGACTTTTAGAAATATAAATTTAATTGGGTTAAGGAGTCTATTATAGTGATAATAATCTCGAAAAATAATGATTTAAAAAATTATAAAACACATTTTAACCTTAATAAAAAAGTTTAGTTTCAACGACCTCTTCTCTTCCTTATAAAAAAAAAATACAACTAAAAAAGAAATTTATTTTTATTAGTGAGTCAAGTCGATGGGGAAAGTTATAATCCCCATCCTGAAAATGATAAAACATACTAAAACGAAAGGTGAAATCGTGTGCTTGCGTATATCCTTTTTTTTTTTAATACCATTCATTTTTCGAATTCAAAAGAATTCTTATCTATATCAGAAACGAAAGCAAAAAGATGTCTTCAAATTAAAGAAATAAAAAAAAATTAGATTACTTTTAGAATTAGACCGATTCAGATTATTTTTTATATTGTTTGATTAGGATTATTTATTTGTTACACAAAAAAAACTTTTCGAACTCCCGGTAGAAAGAGATTTCGCTAATGAAAAAGCTTTCAATGCTGCCCGATATCCCTTCCTTTTCCAAATATTTTTACGAATACGTTTTTTTGAAATAGAGGTGCGTTTTTTTGGAACTGCCATTAAAAAATTAGAATAGGTTCTTCGGTTGGATGTGAAAGACATCTATTGTTCAAAATCCATTGTTCTTTACTATTCTCTATCTATTTATTCTTTAAATTATACTACCTTCATAAAAATAAAACAAAGGGTGTAAAAATCGCCTAAAATATTACTAAGAACAATAAGATCTACTATACCAAATAGATTGAAGTCGATAAAATGAAAAAATACAAACAAAAAAGATAAGATTGCGCATTGCGTTTTCTTTATATTTATATTTTCGTCGTGTTACATTTATACATGTAATAAACTAAAAAAAAAAGTTTAATAACCCAACCCCTATCTGGCTTAATTTAAAAACTTAAATAATTTTATTTTCTATTATATTAATTTATTTAATTGGTCAAGCTCGAAGAAAGAGTACAACCATTTTATTATTCTCTAATTCGAATTAGACTAGTAGTTAATCTGTTAAAGTCTACAAAATACATTTTATTTTCCCTTTATTTTTACGTAAAATAAAGTGGTGGATATCCTAGTATTTCCGAGAAATAGCTTTTATTGTACTGGAAGATAATAAAATTAGTTATAAACCAAATGGCTTAATAATGCTGAATAACCTAATTACAATAAATAGTTTTTATGGGTCAAGTTATGGGCTTTATGTATTATTCATATCAAATACTGTTTGGTCTAATTATTTATCCTTGCTCTATAGATATAAATAAATTATTGTAATACGTAATAATTAGAATGAAAATTGAAATTTTTTAGATCTTCATAAAATTTTACTAAAAAATTTTATATTAACAATTCAACATTAATAAAAACAAAAATACGTATGACCAATTATAGCCTCTTGATTTTTAATATTTGAAGTAGTTTGCAAAGATTCAGAATAATTAAGGCTAGAAAATTCTATTTAAGTTTTATTTTATAAATCTTAAATTTTTTTTATTAACCGACCCCTTTCAAAAGAAAAGAACTAACAACCGGTGAATCAGAAACAATTAATTAATTAAGATAAATTCTTTTATTTATTTTTTTATGGAATATACATATCAATATTCATGGATTCTACCTTTCATTCCACTTCCAGTTCCTATGTTAATAGGAGCAGGACTTCTACTTTTTCCAACGGCAACAAAAAATCTTCGTCGTATGTGGGCTTTTCCTAGTGTTTTATTGTTAAGTATAGTTATGGTTTTTGCAGCCTCTTTTTCTATTCAGCAAATAAATAAGAATTATGTCTATCAATATGTATGGTCTTGGACCATCAATAATGATTTTTCTTTAGAATTTGGCTGCTTGGTTGATCCACTTACTTCTATTATGTCAATATTAATCACTACTGTTGGAATTATGGTTCTTATTTATAGTGACAATTATATGTCTCATGATCAAGGATATTTGAGATTTTTTGCTTATATGAGTTTTTCCAATACTTCAATGTTGGGATTAGTTACTAGTTCTAATTTG